CTTTAACAATATGTTAAACTCGCGATAGAATCTTACGGAGACATTCAACTTATATAAATAAATGAAATCCAATACGATGGCTTGGATCCTTATAAGATAATATGAAATCGAATCGATCTATATGCATAATAATCTATATGCATAATATAATATGGTTACTTAAGAATAAATAAGATTTATTTTTCAAATTCCATAGAATAACTATAATATAACTATGATAAAATAAAAAGTCTGCAATAGAGTTTCTAAAAAAACTTGTTGTTGAGTCAATTTCCTTAGTTTTCTTAACTTAAGACTCTTCTTTCTAATCTTTCTAATAAGAGTCTTTATTTTTAAAAATATCTCAATGTTTTTTGTTTTTTATCATAAAAAAAATAAATAAAATAATAGTGAAAAAATAAAAAATAGTAAGTAATAAAATATGTTTTTTCATAAAATGAAATTTTATGAAAAAACATATTTTATGAAATAACATAATTTTATTAAAACTTAATCGAAACAAAGTTCTTTTTATAATTTTCAAAAGAGTGGAGAAATTGATCACGTCAAAATTTTTGCTACTATTTTGAATAATAGCATCAAAAATAAAACCAAATCTCGACAAAAATTCGAAAAGTCTACAGTAAATTTCACTAATTATTTATTGAATTTGAAAAATTAAGAATATTAACCGATAGGTTAATCATTTTTTTTGCTTTCCCAATATACAAAATGTTTACCATATCTGTTTTCTCCCAGTTATTCTTTTCTTCGACTAGGGTCAATCAATAACAAAGCGAACTATTCCAATATATCAAATATCGATTCCTATGGTTTTTGCTACTATAACCTTCTCAACCACGATTCTTGTTTTTCTTCCCGTTCTTCAATAAAGAATTCTATATTCAATTCAAAAAAAATAAAATAGTGGATTCCATCATTTCTATGGTTACCTCTCAAACGATAACGTCGTCTCTATACACCAGAGTTTCTTTTTTCAATTAATTAATTTAATTAAAATTAAATTAAAAGATTTTTTTTAAACACGTCTTCTTTTAGGAGGTCGGCATCCATTATGTGGCATAGGAGTTACATCACGTATGAAATTTAATTTTACACCACTCTGAAGAACGGTTCTTAATGCTGCAGCTCTTCCGGGACCGGCACCGTTTATCAAAATTGCTGCTCGTTCCATACCCTCTTTTACTAACATATAAATAGCATTTCTTGTTGCGGTTTGGGCAGCATAGGGTGTTGCTTTTTTTGGACCTTTGAATCGAGAAGTACCAGCGGAATCCCAAGAAACTACTTGACCTCCCAAATCTGTAACAGTTATCATGGTATTGTTAGAACTTGCTTGAATATGAATAAGTCCTTTTTGTATCTTACGTCGTATAGGTCTAAGTAAACGAAAACGTTTAGAAAAAAGACGCCGATTCATGCGTGGAGCAGTAATTCTTCGTTTAGGTTTTTTCATATTTTATTATCTTTTAGAAATATTTATAAATATAAGTTAAGTTAAAAATCTAAAATAAGAAAAGATAAGTAGATATCCATTCATTTCATATAAAATAAAAAGAGATCATTTTTTTTGAAGTTGAGATTCAAAAAAAAAATATTTGAATCCCAACCTAACTTCATTCAAATTCTAAAAAAACTAGCAATTGACATTGTTAGCATAGCAATTATAACAAAAAATCTAAAAAGAAAAAAAAAAAAAAAAGAAAGTGATTGGATTTTTTTAGTGCAGCATCAATACAAGAAGAAATAAGAATTTTAGAAATTTCTTTACTAGAATCAAAAAGTCGTTCTTAACAAAAAATTTTTAAAATTTTTGAGAATTTTCCTCTTGAATTCTAGATATTGTTCTTCTATGATGTATGATGCTCCTACCTAATTTTGCCTCTGATTGATAATCCATTCATTTACAAGTACACTGATTTTGTTATCAGTGTAAACTCTTTGAATTCTTATTGTATTGTCATTCTCACATATTCTATAGTAATTCCGCAAGTGAAAAAGACTGAATGGGCATAAAATATCCAAAATACTTGAATAGAAAAGACTAGAATATTCTTTATTTGCTCCTCTCGTCTAGTTTATCAATTTTTTTCTATTCAAAATTCAAACTCTCCAGTTCCTTTTTTTTCGCATTGCTTTTAAAATTAAATTTGGGTGGAACTTAAATAATTCACTAAGAACACCTTTTAAAAGATTACGCGGTACAATTGAATCCAATGAGCCTTTTTCAAATAAATATTCAGCTTCTTGTATACCCGGAGGTACTTCGATTTTCATTACTTGTTCAATTACTCTTTTACCCGCAAATGCAATGTATGCTTCTGGTTCGCCAATAATTATATCACCAAGCATTCCAAAACTGGCTGTGACACCACCTGTTGTAGGCGATGTTAAAAGTGACACTAAAAATATGTCATTAAAGAATGGATAATTCAATAAAATTGAAGATATTTTAGCCATCTGCATTAAGCTGAAACTTCCTTCTTGCATACGAGCTCCTCCAGAAGCACAAGAAATGATGATAGGTAAACCTAAAACTCTAGCACTCTCAATTAGACGGGTTATTTTTTCACCCACTACCGACCCCATACTTCCTCCGATAAACTGAAAATCCATAACCGCAAGTGCTACAGGGATACCGTCGAGTTTACCTATTCCTGTTTGAATAGCGTCAGTCAACCCCGTTTTTCTTTGAGAAAAATGGACCTTATCTATGTAAGGTATATCTTTTTCTGATTTTTGTAATTTTTCTGATTTTTTTGATTTTTCTGATTTTTCTGAATTTTGATTAGCATTTTCATCATCAGCAGAAGCAAGGTTTTTTTCTTTTTCTTCTAGTTTTTTTTTTGCTTCTATTTTTTCTTTTGCTTCTAGTTCTTCTTTTGCTTGTATTTCTTTTCTTGCTTCTATGTCTTTTTTTACTTCTTTTTCTTCTAGAAAAAATAGTTGCACTAATTCCTTTAAATTAGGTTTTTTCTTTATAATAGATTTTTCTGCAGTGAATTCGTCTGTATTTGTAGACATTTGCTCTGCAGAAACTTGTTCTGCAGTGGATTCTTCTGCGCTAGTTTGCTCTACAGTGGATTCCTCTGGATCTAGACCCTCTGAATCGAGTTCCTCTTCATCTGAGGGAAGAATTTTGAGAAGGTCTTGAAGTTCTTTCTCCTCGTCAAATCCATCATACTCATCATCATTTATGGGTATTTTCAATACCCTTGATATAACTTCGTTAAAAGGAATAAGGTACCAATTTGATTGAATTTCACGAGAAATTTGATTTTGATAAAATATACATAGATACATTTTCCATATTTCACGAAAGTCAAAATAGTCAAATTCTTTATCCTGTAACTTGTCATCCGTGTCTAAGAAAAATGAAAGTTGGCTTTTTTTACATTGTTCAAAATATTTTTTCAAATCTTCTATATGAAGACTTTTTATAAGAATATCATAGGGATCAATAGAAACCATATTCTCATCCGTAGGATCCCAAGTACCAGAATCAATCAAAGATTCGATTCGATCTAAACTACCCATTGGTAAATGAAATGCACAATGTTGACAAATATATTTATTTTTTTGCGCATATTCTTTGTAAATGGATTTCTCACAATTTTTACAAAAAGTCCATAAATGACCGTATGGTGCAAATACATCCTCTGTATTTTGGTGTTTTAGTAAAGAGCGATTCTTTTTATATTTATTGAAGGATACTTTTTCCTGTGAACTTGCATTATTGTCACTTGACAAGTTTTCTGAATTGATATTATCAAAAGTGATTTCTTTATTTTTAGTTATTTTATCAGTCAAAGGGTTGGTATCATAGGAACCCGGACTTTTAGCAAATTTCTTTTTTATTTTTTTACAATACAAGTTTATTTCGTAGCTACTATAAAGCCAAGTAGTATTAGGGAACCCAAGAGTAGTTTGAGGAATAGTCTTAGGAATAAAAGGATTCAATTTCAATCTTAAAACTAGAAATCCGTTAACTAAAATAGGATGGAAGAAGTTTCTCAAATTATTTGGATCATTTTTAAACATATCCATAATTGATTCTACAATTTCTGATTTACATTCATAAAGAATATCTGGAATATAGTTCCCAATTTCGATATTGATATCGTATTCATATGAAAATGAATAAAAATGACGAATTAAAAAATCATAATTATATTTCAAAAGATTTGTACGTTTTATTACGGAAGAAAAAAAACTGTATTTATTTAAGATTTTGTCGACAGCTTCCTTTTTTTTATCTAGCGATCGAAAGTCTTTATGAAACTTTTTTATAATTTTTTTTAAAACTTTTTTGTTTTGCTCAGTTTCAGTGTCACTACCATACTTCAAACAATACTTCAAAAAAATTCCTGTAGAGTCATAATCGTAACTGGAACTAAAAACTCTTTCTATTAAAGTGTTCCTCCCTGGGGGTAAGGGCTTTTTAAAGGGAAAGGTGGAATATGATTGAATAATATATTTTTGGAATGTTTGAAAAATCATAAAATCTCCTTATTTTTTACTAAAATATGAATATATTAATTTTATATATGAATATATTTATTTTTCTTTTTTTTTTTTTTGCGAAGATGAAAGAAAAGTGAATCGAATATCCTAGGATTAAGAGAAAAAAAAAAGAAAATATTATTTTATTTTCAAGATTTGAAATAGTATGGTTTGCATTGTTCTAATATGAAATCGAATCGATCTATAACCAAAATAAATATGGTTATTTAAGAATAAACAAGATTTTTCAAATTCCGTAGCATAACTATGATGAAATCAAAAGTCTGCAATAGAATTTCCAAAAAAACTTGTTGTTGAGTCAATTAGTTTTTAACCCTTGAATCATAGTCAACTAAGTTGAGTTAGATCATGACGTGTACCAAGGGCCATAACTCAAAGATGATAATGATATATATGGTTTTCGAAAAAAGAAAGAAAAAAATTAAAAGATTGGATACCCTCTTTCTTTACAAAAACGATACAAATGGTATATTGTA